TTCCTATCTCAGGAGTTTAGGGGGGTAGGGGGGTTTAACGCGAAAAAGCCAAAAGGGGGTAATATAGATAACTTCCGACTAGATTTCACCATCTTATGTCCGTGAAATTCTCTTATGTAATTCTTTAGTAAAGGCTTTTCATCACTCATACTATTTACATGCTTCCTAGGGTGATTCCCACCTTGTCGATCAGATTGCGTGCACTGTGAAATGTCTATTGAAAAGAAAAAGGAAAAAAAAAGTTGAATGCCCCATGGAAAGAGTGCTCGGCATGGTGGTTGCTCCCGCTTTTGGGGCCCACCATTAACTTATGCCTGTTAAAATAATTTATGGGGATGTTTACAATTTATGGCCCTGAAATAGGAACCAAATGCCAGGAATAAATCACTGTGTGAAACCCCCACAATACTTGTCCCTCATCTTCAATAACCGTTAACATTAAAATATGGACTTGTTGGTCGGTTCTTACTACATTAAATATTTGAGTTTGGCGGGATTTTGAATAAAGGTATAACTTGACCTATGAATTTAAGTGTTAGGTCTTAAATTTCGTCTGGTCTTCATAAACGTTTTTTGATTCTTATTGTTGTAGCTTTATATAAAACCTTCGTTTCATATAAATCTTGAATGTTTAAACCCTAGATATGGTGAATAAAACATATATGTACTTGAATGCCATATAATATGGTTAATATAAATGGTTGTTGATAATAAATATATGTATTTAAAATTATTGTACATAAATAACAAAGAATAGTTTAATAAGAATCCTGGCTTTGGGAGCCAGGGGTGGGAGTTAAAATCTCCTTTCTTTGAGCAGTAGGGAGGATTTTAACCTCAGACATAGGTTTACAAGACCAGGGTTTTGACGGTGAGTTATTAATGCAAGCTCATTCAAGAGCTTTATCTTCTGCATACCCTGTTAGTGGTGTGAGGTTAAGGAAGAGGAAAAAGTATAAAAGGGAACCAATTTGTCCATTATTAAGGAAGGGGGGGGACCCAGGTATACCCCCAATCCGGGGGGGAATAATAACGTCTGCGATTAAGGTTCAGAACAAGAATTGTGTAAGTGGTCGGAAGGTGAGGCTTCGTTGTTTAGAGGTGTGTAAAAATGGTACGAGCATTAAAATAAGGATTGAGGCCAGGAGGGCTAAGACTCCCCCTAGTTTATTGGGGATGGAGCGTAGAATTGCATATGCGAACAGGAAATATCATTCTGGTTTAATGTGGGGAGGAGTAACTAGCGGATTGGCGGGAGTGAAGTTGTCTGGGTCTCCCAGCAGGTTGGGTGAGAATAAAGCTAGACATGTGAGGGCAATGACAAGTACTGCGAATCCTAGTAAGTCTTTATATGAGAAATAGGGGTGGAAGCTTATTTTATCTGCGTCTGAATTTAGGCCGAGGGGGTTATTTGATCCTGTTCGATGAAGGAAGAGAAGGTGGACTATGGTTGCGCCTGCAATTACAAAGGGGAATAGGAAGTGGAAAGCAAAGAATCGGGTAAGGGTTGCATTGTCTACTGAGAAACCACCCCAGATTCATTGAACTAAGGAGCTGCCTACGTGGGGTACTTCAGAGAGTAGGTTGGTAATAACGGTTGCACCTGAAAAGGACATTTGGCCTCAGGTCAGTACGTATCCGACGAAAGCAGTTATTATAACTAGAAGTAGAAGGACTACTCCAATGTTCCATGTCTCTTTATAGAGGTGTGAGCCGTAGTAAAGTCCGCGGCCAATGTGGGCATAAATGCATACGAAGAAGAAGGATGCACCGTTGGCGTGAAGGTTTCGGATGAGTCAGCCATAATTTACGTCCCGGCAAATATGAGCGACGGAAGAAAAAGCCGTAGCAATATCAGAGGTGTAGTGTATGGCTAAGAATAGTCCTGTGAGGATTTGAATAATTAAGCAGAGTCCTAAGAGAGACCCGAAGTTTCATCATACTGAAATATTAGAGGGGGCGGGTAGGTCAACTAGGGCATTGTTTGCGATTTTGAGGAGAGGGTGTGTCTTTCGTAGACTTGCCATTAGTGGGTTCTTGTAGTTGAATAACAACGGTGGTTTTTCAAGCCATTGGTTGTGGTTAAAGTCCTGGCAGGAATTATGACTTACATTATGTCTTTATTTTTAATTGGATTAGTTCTAGGGTTGGTTGCAGTTGCTTCTAACCCTTCTCCCTATTTTGCTGCCTTGGGGTTAGTAGTTGTGGCGGGCATGGGGTGTGGAGTATTAGTTGGCCATGGGGGGCCTTTTCTATCGTTGGTGTTGTTTTTGATTTATTTGGGTGGCATGTTAGTTGTGTTTGCATACTCGGCGGCACTTGCCGCTGAGCCTTATCCGGAAAGTTGGGTGAGTGGTCCTGTTGTGGGTGATATGTTGATATATTTAGTAGGGGTGGGGGTGGCTTCTAGTGTGTTTTGAGGGGGGTGATATGAGTCTTCATGGGTGCCGGCTGATGAGCTTAGTGAGCTCTCTGTACTGCGAGGAGATATTGGAGGGGTTGCGTTAATGTATTCATTGGGGGGAGGGATATTGGTACTTAGTGCATGGGTTTTGCTTCTCACCTTATTTGTTGTGTTGGAGTTAACTCGAGGACTAAGTCGGGGGGCACTTCGGGCAGTTTAATGGGTAAACAAGAGGGCGGCAAGGGTCAGGGTGAGAAGGAATAGGGTGAGGTATGTCTTAATTATTCCTTGTTGGGTGTTGCTTGTTGTTGTAATCAGGGGGATATTTGATGAAGAGATTGCCTTGGGGCCAATTTTTTCTAGTCAAGTTTGGTCAATCAGTTGGCTGGCGAGTGTCTGTCCTAAAATTAGATTTAGTTTGGGGGTGAATCGGTGAATGATGGAGGGGAAAAAGCCTAATATGTTGGAGAAGTGATGGGTAGTTAGGTTGGGGGTAATTTTGTACTGTTTATTGGTCAATGTTGCTAGCTCGAGGGCAATGAGTAATCCCGTAATTGTAACTCCGAGGGCAGCTAGTTTGAGTAAGGGGGGTATAGATATGACAGGGGTCTTTAGGGGGGTAATGTTTGAAATGATTAGGAGGCCAGCGACGATGCTTCCTCATGCAAGTCGTTTTAGGGGATTAATAACTGCTGGGTTGTTTTCATTAATGGGAGAAATAGCGTTAAATCGTGGGTAGCCTATTGAGACAAAAAATACCACTCGGAGACTGTAAATGGCCGTGAATGAGGTGGCTAGGAGGGTTAGGACTAGGGCTCAGGCGTTTAGGTGGGATGTGTTTAGTGCCTCAATGATGGCATCTTTGGAGAAGAATCCTGCTAGGAAGGGGGTGCCTGTGAGGGCTAAACTACCAATAGTGAGGCAGGAGGATGTAAAGGGAGTAAGATGATGTATACCTCCTATTTTTCGAATATCTTGTTCGTCGTTTAGGCTGTGAATAATTGAGCCAGAACAGAGGAATAATATTGCCTTGAAGAAGGCATGGGTGCAAATGTGGAGGAATGCTAGTTGGGGTTGATTTAATCCAATAGTGACTATTATTAGGCCAAGTTGACTTGATGTGGAGAATGCTACAATTTTCTTGATATCATTTTGGGTTAAGGCACAGGTGGCTGTGAATAGTGTTGTTAGGGCCCCTAGGCATAGGCAGGTGGTGAGGGCAGTTTGATTATTTTCTAGGAGTGGGCTTGTTCGTACTAAGAGAAAAATACCGGCAACAACTATGGTGCTCGAATGCAGTAGGGCAGAGACCGGTGTAGGACCCTCTATGGCAGAGGGGAGTCAAGGGTGGAGACCAAATTGGGCCGACTTGCCTGTAGCGGCAATAATCAGGCCTAGTAGTGGTAGGGTGAGATCTAGGTCTTTTGTTGCTACAAAGATCTGTTGTAGTTCTCAGGAGTTGGCGTTGGTTGCTATTCATGCTATTGTGAATAGCAGTCCAATGTCTCCGACCCGATTGTACACAACGGCCTGAAGGGCCGCTGTGTTGGCATCTGCTCGTCCGTACCATCAGCCAATAAGGAGAAATGACATAATGCCTACTCCTTCTCAACCAATGAAAAGCTGGAATAGATTATTTGCTGTGACAAGAATAATTATGGCAATAAGGAAAATTAAGAGATATTTAAAGAATCGGTTTATGTATGGGTCTGCGTGTATATATCATGATGCAAATTCTAGAATAGATCAAGTGACATAGAGGGCAATGGGGACAAAGATCACTGAGTAGTGATCAAATTTGAAGCTAATATTTACATCGAAGGTTAGTGTATTTATTCAATTTCATGAGGTGATGATTGCTTCTGCGCCCTCGTTTAGGAATATAAATAGGGGTACTAGGCTAACGAAGAAGGCTAGGGCGACTGCTGTTTTAACATGGGAAATGGCCCAGTCGGGGTTTCGGGGGCGTGGTTGCAGGGTTGTAAAGATTGGGTATGCTAATAGTAAAAAGATAATGACCAAGCTGGATGATATAATAAGTGATGAGGGGTGCATAGCTGCTACTTGGATTTGCACCAAGAGTTTTTGGTTCCTAAGACCAATGGATGAGCTGTTATCCTTTAGAAGCAGGTCGAGTGAGCCCTGGGGTCCAACCAAGGTCGCGGAGATTAGCAGTCTTCGTTGCTGGCGAGCCTCTCTCGGTGGATAAGGGGAGTTTAACCCTTGTCTTTAGAATCACAATCTAATATTTTTGTTAAACTATATCCACAGGTAGTTCAGCCTCATACTAGTTCGGGTTTTAAGATAAGTAGAAGTAGGGGAAGGAGGTGAAGGGCTATAACTAGGTGCTCCCGGGTATAGGAGGGGTTTAGGCTAATAATATGTGCTGGGAGTGGACCCCGCTGGGTCATGAGGAATATATAAAGTGAATAGCTTGCGGTAATGAGGGTTCCTGCTCCCGTGAGTACGAGGGTTCATCATGATCAGCCAAATAATGAGGTAATAATTAAAAGTTCCCCCATGAGGTTGGGCAGAGGGGGAAGGGCTAAGTTTGCGAGGCTGGCAATAAATCACCATGTTGCCATGAGTGGAAGTACTATTTGTAATCCTCGGGCTAATAGTATTGTCCGGCTATGGAGCCGTTCGTAATTTGTGTTGGCCAAGCAGAAGAGGGCCGAGGACGTTAGGCCGTGTGCAATTATAAGGATTACGGCGCCGGCAAGGCCTCAAGGTGTTTGAATAAGAATACCTCCAACGACTAGGCCCATGTGACTTACGGATGAGTAGGCGATGAGGGATTTAAGATCTGTTTGGCGAAGGCAGGTGGAGCCAGTTATAATTACACCTCAAAGGGCGAGGATAATAAATGGATAACTTAACTCTTTAGTGAGAGGCTCCAATATGGCTATTATTCGGATTATGCCGTAGCCTCCTAGTTTTAGAAGAACTGCAGCTAGGACTATTGAGCCTGCAACTGGGGCTTCTACATGTGCTTTTGGTAGTCATAGATGTGCTCCGTATAAAGGTATTTTTACTAAAAATGCAATCAGGCAGCCTGCTCACCAGATCTTATCAGCATAAGATGAAAGAGGGGTAGAGCTGGCATATTGGATGGTTAAGAGGGAGAGGGAGCCTGTATCTTTTTGAAGGAGTAAAAGGGCGACTAGTAACGGGAGAGAGCCTGCTAGAGTATAAAACAAAAAATATACCCCTGCATTAAGACGTTCTGCCTGGTTACCTCAGCGAGTAATAATAATTAATGTGGGGATGAGAGTAGCTTCAAATATAACATAAAACATAAGTAGTTCGGTGGCACCCAATGCTATAATAAGAAATACTTGCAGTGATGTCAGTAGGCTAATGTAGGTTCGTTGGCGGTTAATAGGTTCGAGTGCTGTGTGGTTTTGGCTTGCCAAAATTATAAGGGGGAGTAATCAGCAGGTTAGGACAAGAAGGGGGGTTGAGAGGGGGTCTGTGGCTATGAAGGGCGTGAGGCAAGATCAGCCTGTTTCGGATGTATTTTTTAGCCAGGTGAGGCTGGCTAATGCAATGACTAGGCTGTGGGAGAGGGTAGTAGGTCATAATCACTTGGCAGGGGCAAGCCAGGCTGTGGGGAGAAGCATTAGGGTGGGAATTAGAATTTTTAGCATTGTAAGAGGTTTAGGGTTTGAAGGCGGTCTGAGCCATGTGTGCGAGCTGTGGCTACCAGTAGGGCAAGCCCTGCGCTTGCTTCACAAGCTGAAAAAGCTAGTAGAAGCATAGGAGCCGCAGAGAAACTTGTGGAGCCCAGTTGAAGGGTTCAGATTGAAAGTCCAATAAATAAAGAGAGCATCATCCCTTCTAAGCATAAAAGAGCGGAGAGGAGGTGGGTTCGATGGAATGCTAGGCCTGTCAATCCTAGGGTAAAGGCCGATGAGAAAGCGAAGTGAGCGGGAGTCATTAGACAATTATGGACTTTAACCATAAGCTTTTGAGCCGAAATCAAATATTTTTCTTAAACTAATTGGCTATTCGGCTCATTCTAATCCTCCTTGAATTCACTCGTAAACTAGGCCGAGGGTGAGAAGAATAAGCACGGCCACGGCCCAGAAGAGTGTTAGTAAAGGGGAAGTTAATTGGTCTCCTCAGGGGAGTGGGAGGAGAAGGGCAATTTCTAAATCGAAAAGGAGGAAGAGAATGGCGACTAGGAAGAAGCGGAGGGAAAATGGTAGGCGGGCTGATCCTAAGGGGTCGAAGCCACATTCATATGGGGAGAGCTTTTCGTGGTCGGGTGTCATTTGGGGGAGTCAGAAGGATACAATGGCCAGGATTACGGAGAGTAAAATAGTGATGGTAATTACAGCTATAGCTACGTTCATTATCTTTCCTTGGATTTTAACCAAGACCGGGTGATTGGAAGTCACTTATACTAGTTTTAATACTAGAAAGATTAAGAGCCTCATCAGTAGATAGAGATATATAGGAATAATCAGACAACGTCTACGAAATGTCAGTATCAGGCAGCTGCTTCGAACCCGAAGTGGTGCTCGGATGTAAAGTGGTACTGGATTTGTCGCAGGAGGCAGACGGCTAAAAATGTGGAGCCAATAATAACATGTAGTCCGTGGAATCCAGTGGCTACGAAAAATGTAGAGCCGTATACGCCGTCTGCAATTGTAAAGGGGGCTTCATAGTATTCTAGGGCTTGAAGAAATGTAAAATAAAAGCCCAGGAGAATAGTTAAGGCTAGTGATTGAATAGTCTGTTTTCGTTCACCTTCCATAATGCTGTGGTGGGCCCAGGTGACCGTCACCCCGGAGGCAAGCAGGACAGCTGTATTAAGGAGGGGGACTTCAAATGGGTCGAGGGTTGTAATGCCAGTGGGAGGTCAGCAGCCCCCTAGCTCAGGAGTGGGAGCGAGGCTCGCGTGGTAAAAGGCTCAGAAGAATCCCAGGAAGAAGAATACTTCGGAGGTAATGAAAAGAATCATTCCGTATCGAAGACCTTTTTGTACGGGGGGCGTGTGATGTCCTTGGAATGTACCTTCTCGTACGATGTCTCGTCATCATTGATATATTGTAAGAAGCAGTAGAGCTGTTCCTAAGGTTATTAAGGTTGTTGAGCGAAAATGAAATCAGGTCGCGAGGCCTGATGTTATCAGGAGGGCAGCAATTGCCCCTGTTAGGGGTCAAGGGCTGGGGTCAACTATGTGGTAAGGGTGTGCTTGATGGGCCATTAGACGTTTTCTTGTAGGTACAGTGTTAGTAGGAGGACGAAGACGTAGGCTTGAATTATTGCTACGGCAACTTCTAATAGGGTAAGGAGAACCAATACTGTTGTTGTGATGATTGCGACGGTTGGTATCAGGGGAAGAAGTACGAAGGCACCTGTAGCAATTAATTGAATTAAGAGGTGACCAGCTGTTAAATTGGCTGTTAGCCGTACCCCTAGGGCAAGGGGGCGAATGAAGAGGCTAATTGTTTCGATAATGATAAGTACTGGGATGAGGGGTCCAGGTGTGCCTTCTGGTAGGAGGTGTCCTAGGGCATGGGTTGGTTGGTTTCGCATGCCAATGATAACAGTTGCTAATCAGAGAGGTACCGCAAGCCCTAGATTTAGTGATAGTTGGGTAGTAGGGGTAAAAGTATATGGAAGAAGTCCTAATATATTTAGGGTAATTAAAAAGATAATTAATGAGGTTAGGAGGGCGGCTCACTGGTGACCTCCAATATTTAAGGGCAGGAGGAGCTGTTGAGTAAAACGGTTAATAAATCAACCCTGAAGCGCGAGGAATCGGTTGTTTAATCATCGAGTTGTAGGTGTGGGGTAAAGGAGTCAGGGTAGGGTAAGGGCAAGGGCTATTAGTGGGATTCCAAGATAGGTGGGGCTTATAAACTGGTCAAAAAAGCTTAGTGTCATGGTCAAGTTCAGGGGTCTGTTTTGGGTTTTTCTGCGCTTTGCAGAGTGGGGGTATTTGGGAAGGTGTGGGCTGTAACTTTAGCGGGAATAATGGCCAGGAAGACCATTCAGGAGAAGACTAAAATAGCAAATCAAGGTGCGGGGTTGAGTTGGGGCATGTCGTTAGGGGTGGATGGGGGCCACCAATCTTTAGCTTAAAAGGCTAACGCTATACCCTATTTAGCTTCCTAGCGAGGCGTCTTCAAGTATTCGAGATGATCAGTTTTCAAAGTGTTCTAGGGGAACTGCTTCCACTACAATAGGTATAAAGCTGTGATTTGCTCCGCAGATTTCAGAGCATTGTCCGTAGAATACGCCTGGTCGGGATGCGATGAAGGCTGTTTGATTTAGGCGGCCTGGAACTGCGTCCATTTTTACCCCCAGGGCCGGGACTGCTCATGAGTGGAGTACATCGTCTGCAGATACTAAAACTCGGATGGGGGATTCAACTGGGATAACCATGCGATGGTCGGCTTCTAATAGGCGGAATTGTCCAGGGGTTAGGTCTTGGGTTGGGATTATATATGAGTCAAAGCCAAGATCTTCGTAGTCAGTATATTCATAGCTTCAGTATCATTGGTGGCCAACGGCTTTGATTGTTAATAGGGGATTATTAATTTCATCTATAAGGTAGAGGATGCGAAGGGAGGGTAGTGCAATTAGAATTAAAATAATAGCTGGGAGAATTGTTCAGATAATTTCAATCTCTTGTGAATCTAAAATATATTTGTTTGTTAATTTAGTGGTAACTATAGCAAGAATAATGTAAAGCACTAGTGTGCTAATCAGGAAGACGATTATTAAAGCATGGTCATGAAAATGAAGAAGTTCTTCTATAACAGGTGAAGCTGCATCTTGAAATCCAAGCTGTGACGGATGGGCCATTAAAAGCAAGACACGCGGGGGTCTAACCCACACTTCCGCCTTGACAAGGCGGTGTAATGTGCTCTTTTACTAGTGTCTTATAAAGAAAGTGGCAGAGCGGTTATGTGGTCGGCTTGAAACCGACCTATGGGGGTTCGACTCCTCCCTTTCTCGTTAGTCTGCTTGTACTTGTACAAAGGCAGGCTCCTCGAATGTGTGGTATGGGGGAGGGCAGCCATGCAGTCATTCTACATTGGTTGTTGTTAAGTCGGTTGCTAGAACTTCACGTTTGGCGGCGAATGCCTCTCAAATAATAAATAAGAACATGATAACAGCCACTAAGGAGATAAGTGATCCGATTGAGGAGACTGTATTTCATAGGGTATAGGCGTCAGGGTAGTCGGAGTACCGTCGGGGCATTCCGGCTAATCCAAGGAAGTGTTGTGGGAAGAAGGTTAAGTTTACCCCCAAGAACATAATGCCTAAATGGATTTTTGTTCAAGTGCTGTGGAGTGTGTATCCTGAGAATAGTGGGAATCAATGCACAAAGGCGGCGACAATGGCAAATACGGCCCCCATACATGGTACGTAGTGTAAGTGGGCTACTACATAGTACGTATCGTGTACAACAATATCTAAAGATGAATTGGCCCCAACGATGCCTGTAACCCCTCCCACTGTAAATATGAAGATAAAGCCTACGGCCCATAAAAGGGGTGTCTCTCATTTAATAGAGCCACCGTGTAGGGTTGCAAGTCAGCTAAATACTTTAACACCGGTGGGAATTGCGATGATTATTGTGGCGGACGTAAAATAAGCACGTGTGTCTACGTCCATGCCAACTGTGAATATGTGATGGGCTCATACAATAAAGCCTAGGAGGCCAATAGCCATTATTGCTCAGACCATGCCCATATAGCCAAAGGGTTCTTTTTTGCCAGAGTAATAGGCGACGATGTGTGAAATCATACCAAAGCCGGGCAGAATAAGAATATATACCTCCGGGTGTCCAAAAAACCAGAATAAGTGCTGGTAAAGGATTGGATCTCCCCCTCCGGCCGGGTCAAAGAAGGTGGTATTAAGGTTTCGGTCAGTAAGGAGCATTGTGATGCCGGCAGCAAGGACTGGTAGAGAGAGAAGGAGAAGAACAGCGGTAATCAAGACAGCTCATACAAACAGGGGTGTCTGGTATTGGGAGATGGCTGGAGGTTTCATGTTAATAATTGTGGTAATAAAATTGATTGCCCCAAGGATTGAGGAAATACCCGCCAGGTGGAGCGAAAAGATTGTCAGGTCGACTGATGCTCCTGCGTGGGCTAAATTACCAGCCAGGGGCGGGTACACTGTTCACCCGGTTCCGGCGCCTGCTTCTACTCCAGAGGAAGCAAGTAGTAGCAGGAAAGAAGGGGGAAGAAGTCAGAAACTTATATTATTCATACGGGGAAATGCTATATCTGGGGCTCCGATCATTAGGGGGATTAATCAGTTTCCAAAACCTCCGATTATAATTGGCATTACTATAAAGAAAATCATTACGAAGGCATGTGCTGTAACGATTACATTATAAATTTGGTCGTCTCCAAGGAGAGCGCCCGGTTGGCTTAACTCTGCTCGAATGAGTAGGCTGAGGGCTGTGCCTACTATACCGGCTCAGGCACCAAATACTAGATAAAGGGTGCCGATGTCTTTGTGATTAGTGGAGAAAAATCAACGTGTGATGGCCACAGGTAGGATGGCTGAGTTTCTAAGCGATGGATTGTAGCCCCACAAACAGAGGTTTGAATCCTCTTCTTACCAGAAGTCTTGAGGTGTTATACATATCAGATTGCAAATCTGAAGATGCAGGTTAGTCGCTTGCCGGGACTTTCCCCCGCCTTCGCCGCCCTTTCAGGCGGGGGAAAAGTAGATGGATGCTCGCTGGTTTGAGCGCTTAGCTGTTAACTAAGATTTTGCAGGATCGAGGCCTGCCCTTCTAGGAAGGCTTTAGCTTAATTAAAGTATCTGTTTTGCATACAGGAGATGTGGGGTAGTGTCCCGCAAGTCTTATCAGGGACTGGGGGACTTCCACCCTCACTTAGGGCTTTGAAGGCCCTTGGTCTTTTTTTAACCTAAGTCCCTTAAAGGGTTATTAGTGCTATTGCGGCGGGTAGGGGTAGAAGCAGTAGCGTAGCTATGGCTGAGGTAGCAAGTGGCAGTGTTAGTTGTAAGGAGGGGAGACGTCATGGGGAAATTGCGGTGAGGTTATTGGGTGAAATAGTTAATGCCATCGCGTATGATACACATAGATAAAAATATAGGCTAAGGAGGGCGGTTATTGCCGCTAGTGTTGCGGCTGGGGCGAGGTCTTGTTTAGTAAGTTCTTGAAGGATAAGTCATTTTGGTATAAAGCCTGTAAGTGGGGGGAGGCCTCCCAGGGATAATAACAGAAGGGGTGCAAGGGCGGTCAGGGCTGGGGTCTTTGCCCATGAGGTTGCCAGAGCATTAATGTTGGTAGTTTTATTGAGTTTAAACATAAGAAATGTTGAGAATGTTATAATGAAGTATGTGAGTAATGTTAAAATAGTCAGGGAGGGGGAGAACTGTAGTACGATTACTATTCAGCCGAGGTGTGCGATGGAGGAGTAGGCAAGAATTTTGCGGAGTTGGGTTTGGTTAAGACCTCCTCAGCCTCCGACAATGGTTGAGGTGAGTCCTAGGGTAATTAAAAGGGTGGTGTTGGCACAGGGGGTTTGGATCAACAGGGCAAATGGGGCAAGTTTTTGTCAGGTTGATAAAATAAGTCCTGTAGTTAGGTCTAGGCCTTGAAGTACTTCAGGTAGTCATGAGTGTACAGGTGCAAGTCCCACTTTTAGTGCGAGGGCCAAAGTGACAAGAGCAGTTGGGAAAGGGTGGGCGATTTGTAAAAGGTCTCATTGTCCAGTCAATCAAGCGTTGGTGGTGCTGGCAAAGAGTAGTATAGCTGCTCCGGCAGCTTGAATCAAGAAATATTTTGTGGCTGCTTCAACTGCTCGGGGGTGGTGGTGTTGGGCTATTAGGGGGATGATGGCAAGAGTATTTATTTCCAGGCCCATTCAGGCTAGTAGTCAGTGGGAGCTTGCGAAGGTAGTAGTGGTGCCTAGACCAATACCAAGTAGTAGGGCGGTTAAGATGTAAGGGTTCATTAGTAAAGGAGGGATTTTAACCTTCGTGTTTGGGGTATGGGACCAAGAGCTTAGAATTAGCTGACTTTACTAGGAAATAGTGTAGTGGGAGCACCAGGAGTTTTGCTCTCCTTAGGCGGGGTTCGAGTCCCCCTTTTCTAAGAAGCGGGGGGGATTTGAACCCCCATAAGTCACTCTATCAAAGTGGCCCTTTACTTCAGGCACGGCTTCTTATTTATAGCTGGGGTGGCAGGCCAGCAAATGCAATGGGGAGGGCCAGGTGTCAGATAACCAGGGCCAGTGTAAGCGGGAGGAAGTTTTTTCAAATTAGATGTATGAGTTGGTCGTAGCGGAATCGTGGGTAAGAGGCTCGAACTCATAAAAATAGGACGGAGAGAAGGGCTGCTTTGGTTATTAGGTTTACTGCGGTGAGTTCAGGTAGCATTGGAAAATGAGAGGCTCCTAAGAAGAGGGTAGCGGAAAGCGTATTTATAAGCAGAATATTAGCATATTCGGCCAGGAAAAATAGGGCGAATGGGCCGCCTGCGTATTCGACGTTAAAACCAGAGACTAGTTCGGATTCGCCTTCAGTAAGGTCAAAAGGTGCACGGTTTGTCTCTGCAAGGGTTGAAATATACCACATTGCGGCTAGTGGTCAGGCTGGGAGTAGCATTCAGACGCTTTCTTGGGCAATGTTGAAGGTTTGTAGTGTGAAACCCCCTGTAAAAATAATGATACTTAATAGGATTAGGCCTAGACTAACTTCATATGAAATGGTTTGGGCTACAGCCCGAAGGGCCCCGATGAGGGCATATTTTGAATTTGATGCTCAACCTGAGCCCAGAATGGAGTAGACAGCGAGGCTTGATAGGGCTAAAATAAATAGGATTCCAAGGTTTAAGTCAATGACTGGGTAGGGGAGAGGTATGGGGGCTCAAAGGGTTAAGGCAAGCGTGAGTGCTAGTAGTGGGGCGAGGAGGAATAGTACGGGGGAGGAAGTGGAGGGGCGAATGGGCTCTTTAATAAAGAGCTTTACACCATCGGCGATAGGTTGTAATAGTCCGTAAGGCCCTACGATATTTGGACCCTTTCGTAGTTGTATATATCCTAGTACCTTACGTTCCAAGAGTGTAAGGAAGGCGACGGCTAAGAGGATGGGGACAATGAAGGCCAAGGGATTAAGAATGTGGGTAATAAGGACTGAGATCATAGTTAAGGAGAGGACTTGAACCTCTGTAAAAAGGGCTTAGGTCTTTTGCATTCACCGGGCTCTGCCACCCCAACATGCCGTTCTCTCAGGCATTGGGGGTATGCCCTCTTGCCTATTTTAGTTGTTTTCACTAGGTGGGGGTGAGGCTTGCTTGGAGCAGGGGCCTCTTCTTTTCGGTCCTTTCGTACTAGAAAAGAGCACATCATAGATAGAAACTGACCTGGATTACTCCGGTCTGAACTCAGATCACGTAGGACTTTAACCGTTGAACAAACGGACCCTTAATAGCGGCTGCACCATTAGGATGTCCTGATCCAACATCGAGGTCGTAAACCCCCTTGTCGATATGGGCTCTGGGCTCTAAAAGGGGATTGCGCTGTTATCCCTAGGGTAACTCGGTCCGTTGATCGGCATTGCCGGATCTTATTGGTCAGATATTCTGTTAATTAGAGCTGCGGCTCTCAGTTGTAGGAGGGGGTGCTCCCTTTCCACGTGGGGGTTTTTTGTTTCCCCGCGGTCGCCCCAACCAAAGACATTAGGGAAGGATTCCATTAGTTCAGGCCCTTATAAGGGGTTATTTGACAGGATCTTCTTTGGTGTCTAAAGCTCCATAGGGTCTTCTCGTCTTATGTTTATATCCCCGCTTCTGCACGGGGAGATCAATTTCATTGACTTGAAAGAGGAGACAGTTAAGCCCTCGTTGTGCCATTCATACAGGTCTTCATTTAAAAGACAAGTGATTGCGCTACCTTTGCACGGTCAAAATACCGCGGCCGTTAAACTAATAGTCACAGGGCAGCGGACTCTATCTTAGCTTGCAGAGCGATGTTTTGGTAACAGCGAGGCTTTATTTGTTGCCGAGTCTCTCTTCTTTAGTCTTTCCCTAGGTGCACACCTGTGTAGGGTTAACGGTTTATGTTTGAATTTTTTCTGGTTGTTTGGGTTGTTGTTCAGGTCCCTCTTCGTTTGGGGTCGTTAATGCTCGGTGCGGGTTCGTTCCGAATTACATGTGTGCGAGGAGAGAGGCTTGGCTCTCTTATTACTCATATTAGCAGGGTCTCTCCCATGTTTGCATGGGATGGCCCGGTAGGGAAGGGGGGAGTAAGAATTAACGATCAGGATAGAGAGGGGTAGTGATGTATTTGAGCTATAACGCTTTCTATTGGGATGGCTGCTTTTAGGCCCACCCAAATACTTACCTTTATTTAATTATGATCTTTTTCCTCCCGGAAAAGTTGTATCTTGTTTCAAAGGGGCTGTACCCCCTTTGAATAACTCTCACAGTTTCTTGTGGTATCAGGTGGGGTAATACTGAGGTGAATAAAGAATCTGAGAGGCTGAACTTCTATCCATTTCTCGGGCAACCAGCTATAACTAGGTTCGGTAGGTTTATCACCTCTACTCAAAGCTCATCCCACTCTTTTGCCACAGAGACGGGTTCGCCCTATAAATAGGCTGTCTTGGAGTAGCTCCCCTAGTTTCGGGGTGTCAAACTAAAGCACTCTTTGCTTGGGTCACGCTGGCTAAATCATGATGCAAAAGGTACGAGAATAAATCTCTGCTTTACTTAGCTTCACTGGGTTGTTTCATTTCTCTTTCAGCGATCCCCTGCGGTACTTTCTCTATTGCTCCTAAGTCCTTTTTCTGTCGCCCATACTAAAGGGGAAAAATGGTTTGTTTAATTAAAACACTTGTGTATTTGGGGTTATAAATAATGGTTGGTTGTTGTTGTGTTTGTGGGCTAGCTGTTGGGCATCAGGGTGATCCGATTTGCACGGGTGTCTCTTCAGTGTAAGGGAAGTGTTATTCTATTTTAACTACACTCTGATATTACCAAGTGCACCTTCCGGTACCCTTACCATGTTACGACTTGCCTCCCCTCCGCGATTTTTGGGTTTTTAATTACTTAAAGTGATAGGCTTGGGGAGAGTGACGGGCGGTGTGTGCGCGCTTCAGGGCCGATTTCAGCGGAACACGCTATTTTCCGCTTACTACTAAATCCTCCTTCAGGCGCGTGTTTCAGTGCGCCGTTCGTGTTCCCTAGCATAGGGAATGTAGCCCATTTCTTCCCCCTCCATGCGCTACACCTCGACCTGACGTTTTGGGTTGTGCCAGTTGTGCTTACTTTTAGGCCTTCACAGGGTAAGCTGACGACGGCGGTATATAGGCGGGATAAACAAGGAAGGGTGAGGTTGAACGGGGGTTATCGGTTCTAGAACAGGCTCCTCTAGGGGGGTCTAAAGCACCGCCAAGTCCTTTGGGTTTTAAGCTGGTGCTCGTAGTTCCCAGGCGGGTAGGGTATGTGATATATTACCAAGGTTTAGGGCTAGGCATAGTGGGGTATCTAATCCCAGTTTGTGCCAGAGCTTTCGTGGGGTCAGGGGTTGTAAAGCTACCTTCGTGGTTGATCTTCTAACCTTCGGATGCGTATAACAGCTTTGAGGGTGTGCGGCTTTAGTCTTTATTTTCCATAACCACTCTTTACGCCGAATGGTATCAACTTGGGTCTCTCGTATAGCCGCGGTGGCTGGCACGAGGTTTACCGGCCCTCTTAGCCTTAACTAAGTCAAGTTTTCACTTATGGGTTAATGTTTCTCACTGAGGAGTTCCCTTGAGGGCGCGGTTAAGCAAGGTGTCAAGGGCTTACAGATGTGTGCTTGATACCAGCCCCTTGCTCCCGGGCAGGGAGCTGTGGGGCATTCTCACAGGGGGGCGGATACTTGCATGTGTAAATTTGGTTAAAGGTGATAGTAAAGTCAGGACCAAGCCTTTGTGCGGGCGGGACTTTCTAGGGTCCATCTTAACATCTTCAGTGTTATGCTTTAATTAAGCTACGCTAGC